GAGTTTTCTAGCATTTGACTACGTACCACTAAAGGGTTTAATCGCAAACTGGACAGATAACCCAGAAACTCTAAATTATCCTTAGATAATTGATTTATATTGACCTTTTGCGGTTGAAACCACACGGAAAAACAACATTGCCATAAATTAACAAAAAAATATTTCCATTTATTCATCAGAAGCGGCGTATCCTTTGTTGCCAGAATGCATCTTCCGTGATATCTAACATAATGTATGAAAGGATCCTTGAGCAATCCTAGGATCGCCGGAAAATGATTAACAAAAACTTTTAAAAAAAGTTGTATTTTTCCATAGAATAAAATTCGCCCAAAAAGGACATCATAAGATGTCGATCGTAAATGCGAAGACCGCTTGCGTAGAAAAAAAAAGATGGATTCGTATTTACATACATGAGAATTATATAAGAACAAGAAAAATCTTGGATTCAAAATTGATTTTTTTTTAATATAACAATTCTTCCAATTGCAATACTCGTATAAACAGAACCGAAAAAAATGCAAAGACGAAGCATCTTTTACCCGGTAACGTAGGGTTTGAACCAAGATTTCTAGATGGATGGGGTAAGGTATTAGTACATCTAACACATAATTAAAATGTGCTAATTTGTCTTCTAAAAAAGGAAATATTGAATGAATTGATTGTAAATTATAAGATTTTTTTAATTGTTTTCCTTGAAAAGAGGCTCCTAATCGTAGAGAAAATGGAATTTCTACAATCACTGCAAATAAAACAGATATCATTTGATAATAGAAAAGACTGGTATGCCCCAAAAAGGGATTTTGGTTCAAATCCTTTGTGAGAATAATCAAACGATTCTGTTCATACATTCGTAAAATGAAGCGTTTCACAATTAGTGAACTATATTTTTTGTCATAATCCATATTTTCCAAGAAAATGGAGCGATTTCTATTTAATCTATTTAAACCATGATCATAAGCAAGTACATAAATATACTCCCGAAAAAAAAGTGGATATAGAAAACTCTGTTGCCGAGCCCCATCGAACTTGAAATATCCTTGAAATTTCTCCATTTGGATTGAAATGCGATTTGAACTAAAGGTAAAGTCTTTATTTTCTTGAGTTCTGAAATGACACATAGTGCGATAAAGTCAAAATAAGGTATTAGACTACGAAAGCAATAGATACCTCATAAACAGGTAGACTGCTAACCGGATTCTCTATCTTTAATAGGTTTCTGTTCGTTATATTATAGAATAAAAAACAAGATGATTAGAAATCCTTTATTTTTTTTCACCTAATCGCTCTTTTGATTTTGGAAATATATATATATATTTTTTTTATCAATATACTGCTTCTTTTACACACCCCAACCTAATCAAAATGGATTAGGTAAAAAAATAATTAGGACTCGTGAAAAAATTGATAATAACACGCACGAAAAAAAAGCCTTCCCATACCCGTATTAGGCCCTAATTTATTTTTAACATTTAATTAGTTCGGGTAATTTTTCAAATTCCGAATGGAAGCTCGTTTCTTTTTTTTTCCTGGAATCAGGAAAACTGGTTTTTTATCCATCCATTTATATTTATTCACTTGACCCAAATTGGAATTCGTTTTTTTGTTTTCGACATCGAAAACAAGGTTTTACGGATCAGGAAAGCAAAAAAAATGTTATCTAAATTTTCCCTTGATACGACATGCTATTTTTTCCATTCATTCCTTTCAGGATCAGTCGTGGTCTTACAAACTCTACCGCAGATCTGGACGAATCCTTTTCTTCATACAAATGTGTAAAAGATGCTAGTCGCACTTAAAAGCCGAGTACTCTACCGTTGAGTTAGCAACCCCCCCCCAAAAAAAAAGAACGTACTGCAAATATGTAGATACAACCAGAATAAAGAAAAAAAAATTCAGCCGTGTGTGCGTTAGGGATAAATGGATCCATTTATCTATGAGAGAATTATATTTGGTCCATACACTGTTGTCAATATGATTGTGAATTTTTCATTATAGTGAAAAGAATCGAAAAAATAAATAAAAAAGCTTAACCCCTTGGTTTTTTAGTTGATACAATGAATGAAAATTAAGCCAGTTAAGGTAATCTCAAATCTTTTTATACTTTTTTAGACCCAGTTTTTATGGCCTTTAATTTTTTATGATGAATAAATTATTCATATAATAATATATATATTTGGTTTATTCAGAATTAATATATTATTTTATATACAGTAAAATTTTGTATTTATAAAAAAACGATAAGTTATATAATCTAGATCCAATTTTTTTTCATAACTTTATTTATGATTATAAAACATAATAGTTGTTAGCAGGGTATTTATTAGTATTCGTACCCGTACCTTAGTAGGAATACTAATAATAAATCGAAATTCTAATAAATCAAAATAAATATGATGGAAGTTAAAGAGGAGGGAAGAGAAGAGTGGATCAAATTTGATATCAAGCTATATACGAGTCTTTCGCATCCTCTTTTTTCTATTTAATTCATTCAATTTCGTTTTATTAAGACTTAATTCCGTAAAAATCCCTGCCTTCTTTGAAATATCATGAACTGTTCTTGTTGGTTGAGCGCCTTTTTTAAGAAAATCGAGAATAGCAGGAAGATTAAAATAAGTTTGATTAGTTATCGGATCATAAAAACCCACCTTGCTAAGATCTCTTCGGGATCGAACAAAAATTGCAACGATTCGATAAACGGTTCATTGGGATAGATGTATATAAATAATACCCTCCCTAGAAACGTTTTGGCCTCGTACGGCTCGAGAAAAAAATGCAATGAGTAGAAGTTCACTTTAACTTTCTGGATAAAATTCAAATATTAAATAGATTAATAAAAGTATTCAATCAATTAGCCAGTATTGAAACCCTAAATCTTTTTTCATAAAAAGCATTCGTAACATTCGTACTCTCGTAACTCAAGTTAAATAACTCTCAAATATCTCACCGGAGAATCCTTAAGTACTTTTTTTTTTAGTAGTCTCTAGCCCTTTTTTGTTTGTCTCATTTTTTAGAATCAATTTTGATTCTTCATTCGGATCTAGTTGTTCAAACAATTGAAACCAGAATTTCCTTATTTCAGGATTCTTTATCTTTACTTTGAGTCTTTAGGTTTAGACATGACTTCGGTGATCTTGAATCATTTTATTAAAAAAGGGCAGCAACAAGCCCCTTATTTTGTTTATGATTTCTTTTTATACAAAGAATCATACAAACGCTTGATTCACGCATGATAGACTTTTGAGTCAAAGAATTTTACAATTTTAAGAAAATTTACTTTTCCATTGTCAAATTGCTTGAAAGGACTTTTTTTTCAATAAAAAAAGACTTACGAAGTTGTTCCAACTTATTGATTCGCACTAACCTTAGTCCTGCGAAAGGAACAAAAACTTTCTATTCTCCTCGAGCTCAATCCTGTACTCTTTTTTATATTCCAAAAAAGTGTAGGACTCTAGTAAAATAGAACACAAAATGTGGGGCCAAGAGCACCTATATTCCTATATAAAAAGTGGCGGATGAAAAAAAAATGTCCTTCAAGTCGCACGTTGCTTTCTACTACAATCGTTTTAAACGAAGTTTTACCATAAGATTCCTCTAGTTTGTGTAATTGATTCAATTATGGAATCATGACATAGTTCAGTCAGTATATCGTAATCTATACTTTTTCATTCTCTTAATAGAATGGAATAGTTAATTTACGCGTCAAGGTTAAGTCAAAATTCAAATGAATCCCATATTAGTTTGAATAGCAATCTATATTTATATATAAATATAGATTTTTTTTATTAAAACTCTTAGAATCTATGGTTCTACCTTACTTAACCCGCATCACACACAAATTTAAAAAGTAAATTGAATTCGGTTGAAATGATGAAAAAAAGGTTATTCTTCTTTTCATTTCAATATTTTATTCTTAAAAAAATATTGGATTTTTAAACAGAAAGATGGTGTACAAAGGTAATAGAAGATTGATTCCGTAATGACGTTACTCTGGGACGGAAGGATTCGAACCTCCGAATAGCGGGACCAAAACCCGTTGCCTTACCGCTTGGCTACGCCCCATTTCGATTTTTATTCAAGACTACTAAAAGAGTAATATTCCTATTGGTTGTTCGTCAATTTAAAATAAAATATAGCTTACATTGGTGCTAGAGTTTTAACATGTGTAGATAGCAAATCAAACTTACTTTATTGATCATTACATAGAATTCAATTAAGATATTGTATGAAAATATTATTTCTTTCATTCTCATAAGGGAATGAAAGGATTTTTGATTGAGTAAGTTCAACAAAGTCTTTTTAGACTATCTTTCTTTATTTTTTTCCTTATATAAAAAATATATTAATAACTCAATCAAAATGAAATTATTCACAAGAGCACCAATTTTTGTTATGCTTAATATATTTAATTTGGTTTTTTTTAATTCTTCCCTTTTTTCAAGCACTTTTTTAGTTGCCAAATTGCCAGAGGCCTACGCCTTTTTGAATCCAATCGTAGATGTTATGCCCATAATACCTCTTTTCTTTCTTCTCTTAGCTTTTATTTGGCAAGCCGCTGTAAGTTTTCGATGAAATTCTTAATACTATCTTAAACTTAAAAAAATTCACGATTTTTATTCTTCCAACAATTCAAAAGATCAAAAAAATCTTGACGTCTGAACGAACTCTCAATTCAAACATTGAATTTTTTTTGTAGCCATACTAAATCTGGATCATTTCTATTTCCTAAATTTTATCCTCTTTTCCCTAAATGAAAGAACCTAATTAGATTCGAGTTCACCAAAAAAATATCTAGATGTTGGTATGTAAATCCGTTTGAATATGAAAGATTCGACTATTATCTTAATTACAAATGACTTTCTGAAACCTTTTTTTTATTGATATCCAAATTAGATATTTGGTATAAAAATAGAGAATTGATTTTCTTTTTTTTTTTTAGTAAGATCTTGGAGATTATGTAATGCTTACTCTCAAACTTTTTGTATACACTATAGTTATATTCTTTGTTTCTCTCTTCATCTTTGGATTTCTATCTAATGATCCAGGACGTAATCCGGGACGTGAAGAATAAAAAAGAGAGGTTTTTTATTGCTTTATTTAATTAGTGGAAATGCTCTAATTTTATTAGAATTTTATCTATTACACACCATCAAAAGGAGAAAGGGAAAGAGAGGGATTCGAACCCTCGGTACGATTAACTCGTACAATGGATTAGCAATCCAACGCTTTAGTCCACTCAGCCATCTCTCCTAATCGAAAAGGGATGCTTATTAGGTTCCATTAAACAAAAAAAGGCTTGAAAAAGAACCTTCTCCACTTTATTCTTAAAAAGCTTTCGTTTTTTGTATAGATTTTTCTTTATTATATATATTTTTTCCTTTTCTCTATTTTATTATATATATATATATATAATTTCTTTTTTATTATATAAATAGATTTCTCCTCTATTTATTATTTATTTATTTATATAGAATATATATATATATTTATATAGAATATATATATATATATTACTCTAATATATAACATATAACTATTTTTAGAGAACTTTCTCAGTAATTCTAGTTACATTTAAAATTTCGATAAAGATTAGATAAAGAAAAGGCGCGAACTCGAAAGAGAAATCAATAAAACCACAATAATAGAAATAAAGAATCCTTTTTTTATTTTTTCTCATCAAAACACAAGTAAAAGATCTTTTTTATTTTTATAGCCTGGCCTGGTCAGTCCCCAGCCGGGCTTTTTTTTTGTTAAAATTTAAAAAACTCATCCGATACATTTTTAGACAAAAAAGAGTTGAAATTGAAAAAAAAAAAAAGTGGAATTGAATCCGCTTTTACTAATTTTATTAACTCAACGCTAGAATTTTCTAATTTTTTTTTTTTCATTTTTTTTTATTACACCCCCAGTTATTTTGTTCGACAAAAGGTTAATTTATATGCAATAATTGCATTGTAGCGGGTATAGTTTAGTGGTAAAAGTGTGATTCGTTCCTTTAATCCCTTTAATAGTTAAAGGGTCTCTCGGTTTTATTCATCTTCCGATCAAAAATTTTATTTCTTAAAAGGATTTAGTCCTTTCCCTTTCAATGAAAGATTCAAGGAAGATTATAGATTCTCGTAATTTGTATCCAAAGACTCTAATAAATAGTAAATTTTGATTATGAAATTCCGAAACATAATTTTTGAATTGGATTACTATTTACAATTCAATAAGTATAACAAGAGGATCCATGGATAAAGCTAGAAAAGTTTCTTTCTAATCGTAACTAAATCTTCAGTTCTATTCATTGTTTGGTATAAAAAAAATTGAAGCAAAATAGCTATTAAACGAGAACTTTGGTTTACTAAAGACATCGACATATTATATTGTTTTAGCTCGGTAGAAACCAAATACTTTTCCTAAGGATTCCGTTAAATAGAAATAAAGAACGAGGTAACTAGAAAGATTGTTCAAGTTCGCCTGATCTATCTTCTAGAAGGATCATCTAGAAAGCAAAATTTTCTGTGAAAGTACCCAGACGGAAAAAAAAAAGCTAACATAGATGTTATGGGTCGAATTTTGATTTCGTTCCCGTCTTTTTTTATTTAGGAATTTATCCATCCATCATAAAGGAGCCGAATGAAACCAAAGTTTCATGTTCGGTTTTGAATTAGAGACGTTAAAAATATAAAAATGATCAATCAACGTCGACTAAAACCCTTAGCCTTCCAAGCTAACGATGCGGGTTCGATTCCCGCTACCCGCTCTAAATTCACAATTGCCCCCCTTTTTTTTATTAGAGACAATTTTCTCTATTAGAATTGTCTACTAGCAATTGTGTATTGAATTCACTTCAACTTCAATACACAATTGCTAAAAAGATTTCGCACATTCTTTTTTTTTTAACAATTAGAAAGTAAAAAAAAAACGAAAAGCGTCCATTGTCTAATGGATAGGACATAGGTCTTCTAAACCTTTGGTATAGGTTCAAATCCTATTGGACGCAATATCAATATAGATATATTGATATTTATCTATTTTAATTCTATTTCGAAAAAAGATAAGAAAGAAATAGAATAAGAAAGAAATTCTGAATGCTTTCAGATTTAGTATTAAACAGATATTATTTATATACTTCTTTCTATTATATATACTTGACTTATAGACTTCTATTTTTAGAATTTCTTAAATTTTTTTTAATTAAAGAGTCAAATTAACTAAAGAATCAAAAATAAGAACGATACGTTTCGTTTCTTTTTTTATAATTTCTCGTGAAGTAGAAAACGTTCTAGTTGCTCTTGAATACCTTCTTTCAAAAAGCTTTCCGCTTCGGTGGTTAATGTCTTGGTAGAGGCTATGATTTCTTGAAACTGAGGTTTATTCACTTTTAAGTAAGTGCGTAACTGAACTAGAAATTTTCTTACTTGTCCAATTTCTAGTCCATCCAGATAACCATTTGTTCCTGTATAAATGGTCATTATCTGTTCTTCCACTGTGAGGGGGGCTGATTGGGATTGTTTC